TTGTATCAAATTCAAATCGAAAAAAGAAATAATTGAAATAATTAAACAACACCTACTTGTTTTTTTTGTTAATAGAACCCTAGTGATTGTATTTGGATGCGTATTAGGATAGTAAATGAAATATTCAAATGATTTTTTATCGAATGACTATTCATCTATTGTATTTTTCATGTAAATATGTGCAACAAGGCTTTATGGAAAAAGGGTGGTTCAACTCGATGTTGTCCAAAAAAAAGGAGTTAGAATACGGGTATGGGCTAAGTAAATCAATGGGCAGCCTTGGTTCTATTGAAAATACCAGTGTAAGTGAAGACCCGATTAGAAATGATATAGATAAAAACACTCTTAGTGGGAGCGATAGTGACAATTCTAGTTACAGTAATGTTGATCATTTAGTCGGCGTTAGAGACATTCATAATTTCGTACCTAATGATACTTTTTTAGTTAGGGATAATAATAGGGACAGTTATTTCATATGTTTTGATATTGAAAATAAAATTTTTGAGATTGACAATGCTCATTCTTTTCTAAGTGAACTAGAAAGCTCTTTTTATAATTCTCGGAATTTTTGTTATCTAAATAGTGTATCTAATAGTGATGATCCCCACTATGATCCTTACATATATGATACTAAATATAGTTGGAATAAACACATTACTAGCTGTATTGACAGCTATTTTCGTTCTCAAATTTGTATTGATAGTTACATTTTAAGTGGTATTGTCAATTACAATGACAATTACATTTCTAGTTACATTTTTGATGAAAGCAGAAATAGTAGTGAAACCCAGAGTTCAAGTATAAAAACGAGTCCGGCTGGTAGTGAGTTAACTATAACAGAAACGGAAAATTCTAATGATCTAGATTTTACTCAAAAATATAGGCATTTATGGGTTCAATGCGAAAATTGTTATGGATTAAATTATAAGAAATTTTTGAAATCAAAAATGAATATTTGCGAACACTGTGGACATCATTTGAAAATGAGTAGTTCAGATAGAATAGAACTTTTGATTGATCCAGGTACTTGGGTTCCTATGGATGAAGATATGGTCTCTGTGGATACCATTGAATTTCCGTTGGAAGAGGAATCTTACAAAGATCGTATTGATTCTTATCAAAGAAAAACAGGATTAACTGAGGCTGTTCAAACAGGCACAGGTCAACTAAACGGTATTCCCATAGCAATTGGGGTTATGGATTTTCAGTTTATGGGGGGTAGTATGGGCTCCGTAGTTGGCGAGAAGATCACTCGTTTGATCGAATATGCTACCAATCGGTTTTTGCCTCTTATTCTAGTGTGTGCTTCCGGAGGAGCACGCATGCAAGAAGGAAGTTTGAGCTTGATGCAAATGGCTAAAATAGCTTCCGCTTTATATGATTATCAATCAAAGAAAAAGTTATTCTATGTATCAATCCTTACATCTCCTACTACTGGTGGGGTGACAGCCAGTTTTGGTATGTTGGGCGATATCATTATTGCCGAACCCAATGCCTACATTGCATTTGCGGGTAAAAGAGTAATTGAACAAACATTGAATACGACAGTACCTGAGGGCTCACAAACGGCTGAATATTTATTCCATAAGGGCCAATTCGACCTAATCGTACCACGTAATTTTTTAAAAGACGTTCTGAGTGAGTTATTTCAGCTCCACGCTTTCTTTTCTCTGAATCAAAATTCAATCAAGTGGATCCTTAATAAAAAAAATATATTAATTAATCAAAATATAAATTATTATTTTTTTTTTATAAAACGAGTAGTTATTTAGTTTATAGAAATCAAAGCCAAAATCCATTCTACGGATTTTGGCTTGGTAGCATTTGATAACATAAGATTTAATTGTAAAAATAATTATGCGGATCATTTTTTTTTTACCGGCATTCCCGATTACTAATCAGTAAAAACCTCTATCAAAAAAAAAGAATGCATTCCTTCTTCCGCTAAATTAAAATTAGGCAAGGAGAATAAAGCGAATTTCACGTTCTCTTCTTATGTGTATATAATTCAAATATAGAAAATTTAAAAGTGAAAAGTACAGAATCTTGCATCTTTCGATATTTTTTTAGAATCCCCAGTTTTACTAAGACTCCCTATTCCCGGATCGGATTGTAACAAATTTTTCAGGAAGTTGTAAGAAACTCTTTCTTTATTTTATTCCATTTTATGAAATTCAAATTATAAGACAAAAACAAGATAATAAAAAAGGCGATTATCATATATATATATATTTCATGTAGAAAGATGAAAAATTATATTTATTTAGTTCGACATTCCTTGCACTTATTTTATTATATTTATATATTTTTTATTATATCACATATACTCACTTAGATATGCTTAGTATAATTCTATATGAATTATAAATAATGATTATAAGATACCTTTATAACAATATAAATAACAATATAACAATAACAGGTAAAAATAGTAAATCCAGGTATCCATTTTATGACAAATTTACCCTCTTTTTTTGTGCCTTTCGTGGGCCTAATATTGCCGGCAATTGCGATGGCTTCTTTATCTCTTCATATTCAAAAAAACAAGATTTTTTAGATATCGATATGATGGGGCTAAATCTCATCTATTTTGTTTTTTTTTTTCAAGATTTAGACTTAGACCATAACACAGATATCTATTTCTTAGAATAAAATATGTGATGTGGTTTCCCCCGAACATAAAGAAACTATTATTGTTATTCGTGTGTAAACACGATATATGAGTAAATAAATTATAGCTATTTGCAACGAAATCAAATCGGGATCGGGGCGAATGCCTTAAATGTAAAGTGAATATATCTATATGTATGTGGATATCTATAGGAAATCATACGAAATGGATATTATTATTTTATATCTAACCAATTCGATGAATTACTCCTAAAATAAAAGTTCACATCAGAATAGTGCTAGTTGATGAGAGTTATTTCGGAAACACACAAAAAGTCAAATTAATTTGGGTTATTCTCTCAATTTCAATAAAATGCAACTAGATCTAGTATGAATTGGCGATCAGAACATATATGGATAGAACTTATAGCAGGGTCTCGAAAAACAAGTAATTTCTGCTGGGCCTTTATCCTTTTTTTAGGTTCATTAGGGTTTTTATTAGTTGGAATTTCCAGTTATCTTGGTAGAAATTTGATATCTTTATTTCCGCCTACGCAAATCATTTTTTTTCCACAGGGGATCGTGATGTCTTTCTACGGAATTGCGGGTCTCTTTATTAGCTCTTATTTGTGGTGCACAATTTCGTGGAATGTAGGTAGTGGTTATGATCGGTTCGATAGAAAAGAAGGAATAGTGTGTATTTTTCGTTGGGGATTTCCTGGAAAAAATCGTCGCATCTTCCTCCAATTCTTTATGAAAGACGTACAGTCCATCAGAATAGAAGTGAAAGAGGGTATTTATGCTCGTCGTGTCCTTTATATGGAAATCAGAGGCCATGGCGCTATTCCTTTGACTCGTACTGATGAGAATTTGACTCCACGAGAACTTGAGCAAAAAGCTGCTGAATTGGCTTATTTCTTGCGTGTACCAATTGAAGTATTTTAAAAAATGAATTGAAACTGAAATGAAAAGAATGAATGCTTTTTTTTATTTTCAATAGAGAGATTATATCTTGTAGATTCTCTTTTTTTTTTGTTTTGTCAATCAATCTTTCTTTTTATCCCTTTTTGTACTTCTTAATTACCAAACGATTGGGATGCTTATAACGATAGCTTTTTTGTCTTGTTTTGGTAGTCATTTTTTTTATCAGAATCACAATATTCTTCAGAAAATTATCTCAATTATTCCCGGACTATGCGTCGTTTTTTTTTTTTCAAAAAATTGGATATTTTGATAGAAAGAGAGTTCTTTCGTTTCAAAATCTGAATAATATTTGTTACTTGAAGGGGCTCTTTCATGCATTTCTTTATTGAAAGGGGTCACTCTCTTCGAATTTTAGCAAGTGATAGATTTGGAAACAATCTCTTTATTCGAAGTGGATTCTTTTTTATTCCATTTCTGTATTATTTATAAATTCAAGTACTAACCGCTGAATCATACGCAAAAAAAGCGGGGAATAGATTCGTGGGCTCGATAACTTGTAATAGAACTGATCCTTGATAGGAATATTACTTAGTATCGTATAGCGTCACCGAATGGGGTGAGTTCATTAAAAATTCAAAGACGAAAAAATGGCAAAAAAGAAAGCATTCATTCCCCTTCTATATCTTGCATCTATAGTATTTTTGCCCTGGTGGATCTCTCTCTCATTTACTAAAAGTCTGGAATCTTGGGTTACTAATTGGTGGGATACTAGGCAATCCGAAATTTTTTTGAATGATATTCAAGAAAAGAGTATTCTAAAAAAATTCATAGAATTAGAGGAACTCTTACTCTTGGACGAAATGATAAAGGAATACCCGGGAACACATCTAGAAAAGCTTCGTATCGGAATCTACAACGAAACGATCCAATTGATCAAGATGCACAATGAAGATTGTATCCATACGATTTTGCACTTCTCGACAAATACGATCTGTTTCGTTATTCTAAGTGGTTATTCTATGCTAGGTAATGAAGAACTTGTTATTCTTAACTATTGGGTTCAAGAATTTCTATATAACTTAAGCGACACAATCAAAGCCTTTTCCATTCTTTTAGTAACTGATTTATGTATAGGATTCCATTCGCCCCACGGTTGGGAACTAATGATTGGATCTGTCTACAAAGATTTTGGATTTGCTCATAATGATCAAATTATATCCGGTCTTGTTTCTACCTTTCCGGTCATTCTAGATACAATTTTAAAATATTTGATTTTCCGTTATTTAAATCGTGTATCTCCCTCACTTGTAGTGATTTATCATTCAATGAATGACTGAAAAATGATTCACTGATCCAATTAGAATGGTTGGTTGTTACTTTGTACATAAGCAAAACATTCAAAACTGTGCTTATTCTTTTTACTCATACAAGGGATTCGATTCCTCCTATATTCTATTCCATTACAA